CGCTTGTGAGGTATGGAAAGAGATCAAATTTGAGTTTAAAGCAGTGGATACTTTGGATAAGTAAGATAACAAGTAATTACTCTCTGTTCTATTAATAATTGAATTGCAATTAAACTCGGCCCAATCTTTTACTAAAAGGATTGAGCCGAATACAAAGATTCTATTGCAAGTATTTTGAATAAATACATATATCTTTTATTTTATCTTTAGATATAGAAGATTTGAAATAGAATCAAATGTTTTTATTGTTGTCTTGGATCCACAATTAAACCTATGGATCCTTAGGATTGGTATATTCTTTATATATCCTGTAGTTTCCCTAAATCAAGCGAAGTAGCACAAATCTTTCGACCCATCCTGTATATTGTCTTTTTCGTTCCGTGGTGGAATAGAACCTTGATTTATTACTTGTTATTAGTTAGTTATTAGATGAGATTTTACGAAAAAATTCTTTCTAGGCGAGAACAAATATTTCTTTTTTTTGTTCGGTGGGAAGACATAGGAAAAACCACTTTTTAGCATTCTATTTAATATTTTAATATTTCATTTAGAATGAAAGGGGATTTCATCCTATTTATATTTATATATAGTGAAGTCTTCCCCCCCCCCCCCGGATTCCCACAAAACAAAAGAGAATCCTTTTTCACACTTCCTATTAGTAGTGATTGAATTTCTATGCTTAGTCTGATAGGAAATAAGATATTCAAATCAAAATAAAGAATTGTGGATCGAATGACTATTCATCTATTGTATTTTTATGCAAATAGGGGGCAAGAAAACTCTATGGAAAGATGGTGGTTTAATTCGATGGTGTTTAAGAAGGAGTTAGAACGTAGGTATGGAATAAAGAAATCAACGGACAATCTTGGTCCTATTGAAAATACTAGTGAAAGTGAAGATCCGAATAGAAAAGGTAGGGCTAAAAACATTCATAGTTGGAGGGGTCGTGACAATTCTAGTTACAGTAATGTCGATCATTTTTTTGGCGTCAAAGACATTCGGAATTTCATCTCGGATGCTACTTTTTTAGTTAGGGATAGTAATGGAGATAGTTTTTCTATCTATTTTGATATTGAAAATCAGATTTTTGAGATTGAGAACGATCATTCTTTTCTGAATGAACTAGAAAGTTCTTTTTTTAGTTATCGTAATTCTAGTTATGGATCTACGAGTGAAGATTCTTTATACAATCCTTACATGTATGATACTCAATCTAGTTGGAATAATCCCATTACTAGTTGCATTGACAGTTATCTTAAGTTTCAAATCTGTATTGATACGTTCGTTGTAAGTGAACGTAGTGACAGTTACATTTCTAGGTACGTTTTTGATAAACGTAGAACTAGTAGTGAAAGTGGGAGGTTTAGTATACGAATCCGCGCGAAGAGTAGTGATTTAACTCTAATAGAAAGGTCTAATGATCCCGATGCAACTCAAAAATACAGGCATTTGTGGGTTCAATGCGAAAATTGTTATGGATTAAATTATAAGAAATTTTTGAAATCAAAAATGAATATTTGTGAACAATGTGGATATCATTTGAAAATGAGTAGCTCAGAAAGAATCGAAGTTTTGATCGACCCCGGTACTTGGGATCCTATGGATGAAGACATGGTCTCTCTGGATCCCATTGGATTTCATTCGGAGGAGGAGCCTTATAAAGATCGTATTGACTCTTATCAAAGAAAGACAGGATTAACTGAGGCTGTTCAAACAGGCGTAGGTCAACTAAATGGTATTCCCGTAGCAATTGGAGTTATGGATTTTCAGTTTATGGGGGGTAGTATGGGATCCGTAGTCGGGGAGAAAATCACCCGTTTGATTGAGTACGCTACCAATCAATTTATACCTCTTATTATAGTGTGCGCTTCGGGGGGGGCGCGCATGCAAGAAGGAAGTTTGAGCTTGATGCAAATGGCTAAAATATCGTCTGCCTTATATGATTATCAATCAAATCAAAAGTTATTGTATGTATCAATACTTACGTCGCCTACTACTGGTGGGGTAACAGCTAGTTTTGGTATGTTGGGAGATATCATTATTGCCGAACCAAATTCCTACATTGCATTTGCGGGTAAAAGAGTAATTGAACAAACATTGAATAAAACAGTACCCGAAGGTTCACAAGCGGCTGAATATTTATTCCAGAAGGGCTTATTCGACCTAATCGTACCGCGTAATCTTTTAAAAAGCGTTCTGAGTGAATTATTTAAGCTCCACGCCTTCTTTCCTTCTAATTCCAATTCAATCAAGTAGAGCGCACTAAGTTCAATTATTTTATTTGTAGCAAAGAAGCGGATAATTCTTTTTTTTTTTATCTAGATTCCCGATTACTAATTAAGAAATATCATCATCAACAAGATAAAATCGTGAGTTCTTCCTTTCGTGAAATTAGGCAAATAAAACGAATTTTGTCTTACGTATATAATTAGAAAAGATAGATATATAATATAGTTTTGTATCTTTCTCCATCTCCCGAAAATTCCATTTTCACTAAAAATCCCGGTTGTGTCACATTCTATCGAATCTTTCGATAATTTGTAAGAAATTATTTCTTTATCTTTATTAAATTAGAAGGCAAGAAGAAAGTACAAAGAAATGAAGAAAAATAAGAAAGTTGATTATCATACGTATCTTTCATGTAGATAGCTGAATAAGTCCATTTATTTTTTTTTTTACATTCCTTGGACTTATTCTATATATTCATTTCGATATATAGATACTTATATCCCTAATAAGAATTTTCAAATTGAATTAGTTAATACTAACTACAAATTCATAAGAATTACAATTCTTAATTATAATGAATATAAATAGCAAATATGATATTAAAAAAAAAAGAATAACAGGTACAAATAGTAAATTGAGGTACCCCTTTTATGACAACTTTCCATTTTCCCTCTATTTTTGTGCCTTTAGTAGGCCTAGTATTTCCAGCCATTGCAATGGCTTCTTTATTTCTTCATGTTCAAAAAAACAAGATTGTTTAGATCTGAGGGGACCCAACCTCATTCGTTTTTTTTTTTTTTTGAAACTTAGACTTGTAGCATAACACAGATATTTATTTCGGGAAATATGGGATAACATGTGATTTCCGCCCAACATAAAGGAAAAAGCTCTTATGCCTGCAGAAAATGATCTATGGGTAAATGAATTCTAGCTAGTTTCAAATAGATCAGGATCGCTGGATGCCTAAAATGGAAAGTTGGTGGATCTAGATGGATATCAATAATCTATATATATTGGGATCATATGAAGGGTATGTTATTATTTTAGATCTAACCAATTTGATGAATTACTCCTAAGGGTTCACATCAAACTAGTGCTAGTTCACATCAAACTGGTGCTAGTTGATGAGAGTTCCTTCGGAAACAAAAAAAGGAAAGTCAAAATCATTTGGGGTATTCTCTCAATTCCAATAAAATGCAATCGGATCAAGTATGAGTTGGCGATCAGAACATATATGGATAGAACTTATAACGGGGTCTCGAAAACTAAGTAATTTTTGCTGGGCCCTTATCATTTTTTTAGGTTCATTAGGATTCTTATTGGTTGGAACTTCCAGTTATCTTGGTAAAAATTTGATATCTTTTGTTCCGTATCAGCAAATCATTTTTTTTCCACAAGGGATCGTGATGTCTTTCTACGGGATCACGGGTCTCTTTATTAGTTCCTATTTGTGGTGCACAATTTTCTGGAATGTAGGTAGTGGTTATGATCGATTCGATAGAAAGGAAGGAAAAGTGTGTATTTTTCGTTGGGGATTTCCTGGAAAAAATCGTCGCATATTCCTCCGATTCTTTATAAAAGATATTCAATCCGTTAGAATAGAAGTTAAAGAGGGTATTTATGCTCGTCGTGTTCTTTATATGGACATCAGAGGCCGGGGAGCTATTCCGTTGACCCGTACTAATGAGAATTTGACTCCACGAGAAATTGAACAAAGAGCCGCGGAATTGGCCTATTTTTTGCGCGTACCAATTGAAGTCTTTTGAGAAAAGGAACTGGGCTGAAAAATGAATGCTTTCTCAGCAGGAGGGAAAAAATGCAAGAATCCTCTTTTTTTTTTAGTTGTTGGAAGTGATACTTTAGATGCAGATAAATCATATCTTGTAAATTATTTCCTTTTTGTCAATTGACCCTTTATTATCCTTTCGTTTGTGTTCTTTACTAAAAAAGAATGGGTTTTCTTAATAATGATAACCGACCCATTTTTGTCTTGTTTTTCCGCTCATTTTTTTGATCGTCACAATATCTTTCTCTCAATTATTCTATTCTTGGCTATGGGGAATCGTTGGAATTTTTTCGAAATATTGGATATTTTGATAGAAAGGGAGTTCTTTCGTCTCAAAATCTCAATAATATTCATTCTTTAAAGGACTTCTTTCGCTCATTCATTAAATTCCAAACAAGTGTCTCTTTTTGATGAATTGAGATATCTGGAAACAATATTTTTGATTATTTCTTCATTCGAATTCGAAGTGGATTCTTATTCTATTTCTGTATTCTTTCTAGATTCAAACAAAATCACAAATAAAATAGATTCATAGATTTGATATCTTGTCTAGAACTCATGTTTGAAAGAAATATTTGATCACATAGAGTCGACAAATGAAGTGGGTTAATTAAAAAGTCCCAGGTGAAAAATGGCAAAAAAGAAAGCATTCACTCCTCTTTTGTATCTTACATCTATAGTATTTTTGCCCTGGTGGATTTCTCTCTCATTCCTTAAAAGTATGGAATCTTGGGTTACTAATTGGTCGAATACTGGTCAATCCGAATTTTTTTTGAATGATATTCAAGAAAAAAGTATTCTAGAAAAGTTCATAGAATTAGGGGAAATCGTCTTTTTGGACGAAATGATCAAGGAATATTCGGAGACACATCTACAAAAGCTTCCTATAGGAATCCACAAAGAAACGATCCAATTAATCAAGATACACAACGAGGGTCGTATCCATACGATTTTGCACTTCGCGACAAATATAATCTGTTTTGTT